GTAGTCTTATCCCTTGTGGTTGGTTTTTATCTCCAAAATTTTTTTAAATATTAAATTTTAAAATAAAGAGTAAACGGTTTACTTGTTACTAATATAGCTTAGCCTCTATTATTCTTTAGATCCCTTGTTTCACTCCGATAGTATCATAGATCAGGTCAATGCAGAGGAAATGGATGCATTTCAATACTATATCAAATAATATTAATATAAAAAATAATTAATAATCATTTAATTTAGTTATATTATATATACTTAAATTAAGAAAAATTTTTATTATATTACCCAAAATTACACATTCGACTGGATCTTACGGAGCCCGTTCATGCCTGCCTGACATGATTCAGGGTTGATCATAGAATAAATTCTTTTCACACGAACCAGCCTATCCTCTGTATAGGACTTACTTATACGGTGGTTGGACAAAAGACACATTGGATTGTGAATTACAATGTGGCAGTAAAGGGCCATATACCTGCACAGCCTAATCAATAATTCAAGTCACACACTCCCATAATCCATTTTTTTTTCGGAGAATTACCTTCAACTAGTGTATGTTAAATAATTAAATACAATATTAAAGAGTTGAAGGAAAATGTCCAAATACATGGATTATTGTTTTCAATAATCCATACATGTAGCAATGAAATACTGTTCTTATCCCCCCCAAAAAAATTTAATTAAAAATATCTATGATATAACCCTTTTTCTATAAGGGACCAGAAATACCCTGTTTACGTATCATTAAAAAATGCATTAACATAAATACGGCAGTAAGAAGAGGCAATACAAAAGTATGTAAACTATAAAAACGGGTCAAAGTGGATTGTCCCACACTAGCACTTCCACGTAATAACTCTACCAACGGCGATCCTACTACAGGAATAGCGTCAGGTACACCTGTTACAATTTTGACTGCCCAATAACCAATTTGGTCCCGAGGTAAGGAATAACCAGTTACACCAAAGGATGCGGTCAATACAGCCAGAACCACGCCTGTAACCCAAGTCAATTCGCGAGGTTTTTTAAAGCCACCGGTAAGATACACACGAAATACATGTAGAATCATCATTAGAACCATCATACTTGCCGACCACCGATGAACTGATCGTATTAACCAACCAAAATTAGCTTCCGTCATTATATATTGAACAGAAGCGAAAGCCTCCGTAACAGTTGGGCGATAGTAAAAAGTCATAGCAAACCCCGTAGCTACTTGTACTAAAAAACAAGTAAGCGTAATTCCTCCTAGACAATAAAAAATGTTTACATGCGGAGGAACATATTTACTAGTTATATCATCCGCAATCGCCTGAATCTCGAGGCGTTCTTCGAACCAATCATAGACTTTATTGAGATAGGTAAAGCGCCCCCCTCTAAGAACTGTATATGAGAATTTAATCTCGTACGGCTCAAGCAAACACACCCAAATAAAGGTTAAAGCTTCTTAATCTCTTTTTTTTCTTTTCGGAAGATGTGAAGGAAAAAAAAATCCGAAAGTAAAGTTTTTGTTTTTGGGGTGATAATGCCAATATATCAAGTCGGCTCATCCATCTTTCTGTTAATTGTTACTACCGGCCTCTTGAATATTCTCTTTTCCTATTTTTTATCTTTGTTTTTTATTTTTATGTGGCTTTTTTATCAGTGATAGGCATTTTTCTTGTTAAGACCCTATGAATTGATTGAAACCCCAGATTCATACTATAACCACGATGACTCGGAAAAACCTAAAAGCTAATACCAAGGATTCCTTGAGTAAGAACCATTGGATCATCACTTATTCAATCAATAGAAGAGGTAAAAAAAAAAAAAGAAATTGTCTATTTATTCTTTATTTTTTTATTTTATTAAAAAATAAAGAATAAAAATATTTCGATTTTTTTGAAAAGCAAAAATTTTATTGAATCCGATCGCGAGGTCTGAATATTAAAAAAATATGAATCATAGTTCAAAGATTTCTTCATCTATTTTAGATATTCCGTGTTTCAGATACAAAAAAATATATCCGACGAATGAGAACCATCTCTATCAAGATAAGATGACAGACCCCTTCTCTGTACTATCAATAGGATCAACTATAACAAGTCACACACTCATATTACGGAAATACAGAAAGAAAGAAATTCCGCGATTGAACTACCAAAAAAGGGCGTTAAAAATAGAAAGCGTAGTCCTAAAAATAAAGTCCACTTTTTATTGAGTGGATTTAATTCATTGAAATTCCATCCAATAAAACGGAAGAGTTATAAATTTCCAAAATAATACATAGGAATATTGCAAATAAAGCCATTGCAACTCCCATCAAAGGAGTAGTTCCCCATCCAGGAGCTACTTTACCATATTCCGAATTCAACGGTTTCAATAAAACCCCTACGGTAGTTGGTTTTGGACGAGATCTAGAACTACCCTCAACGGTTTGTGTAGCCATAAATCTTATTTTTTTTTTTAGATCTGTTGACTTTGTATACCATTCTATGATAAAATGATTTTATGATAGATCCATTGGGGTCTTAAAATTATATAATAGTTGACTTTCTATAACATTCTATGTTATAATGATTTTATCATAGATCCATTGGGGTCTTAAAATTATGTAATAATGGAAACAGCAACCCTAGTCGCCATCTTTATATCTGGTTTACTTGTAAGTTTTACTGGGTATGCCTTATATACCGCTTTTGGGCAACCCTCTCAACAATTAAGAGATCCTTTCGAGGAACACGGGGACTAGTTGATATAATGAGCCTTCTAATATCAAATATCAGAAGGCTCATTACTTCAATTAAGCTAATGAAAAATTATTTCACCTTTTTAGTTGGAACTTTAGGAGGTTCCCGAAAAAAGATAGCGAAAAAAATGATTCCTAGAGTCGAGACTAATAAAAATGTATAAACCAATGCTTCCATAGATTTGATTGTGGTTTACAATTATAGCTTCCATACCTGTTTACTCGAGATTATTTTCTCGATAATGATAAAAAGTCAAAACAAAAAAGGGGGGCGATTTCAATCAAGATTTTTTAGTATCCTATATAAAAAAAATAGAGGAAAAATCCTCTATTAGACTCCTTGTCTTCTTGTAGTGGGATCCCCAAGTTTTTGGAATGCTCCAAATTCCACCTGAGCATCCAAATCGGGGTCAATACCGGCAAAAACATCTCTGAACAAAGTTCTAGCCCCATGCCAAATGTGTCCAAAGAAAAAGAGTAAGGCAAAAGAAGCATGTCCAAAAGTAAACCAACCCCTTGGACTACTACGAAAAACACCATCAGATTTCAAAGTAGCGCGATCTAATTCGAAAATTTCACCCAATTGAGCACGCCTAGCATATTTTTTGATAGTAGCAGGATCGCTATAACTGACTCCGTTGAGTTCACCACCATAGAACTCAACAGTTACACCTACTTGTTCAACGCTATACTTAGATTCCGCTCTTCGAAAAGGAACGTCAGCTCTAACAATTCCGTTCCCATCTATCAAAACAACTGGAAATGTTTCAAAAAATGTAGGCATACGGCGTACAAAAAGTTCACGTCCGTCTTTATCTCTAAAAATGGGGTGTCCTAACCATCCAACAGCTATTCCATCGCCATTGTCCATGGAGCCCGCTCTAAATAATCCTCCTTTTGCCGGATTATTACCGATGTAATCATAAAAAACTAATTTCTCAGGAATTTTTGCCCAAGCTTCAGATAAACTTTGATTTTCAGATAGCCCAGCACTTACTCTTCGGTATATTTCTTGCTGAAAGTATCCCTGATCCCATTGATAACGAGTGGGACCAAATAATTCGATCGGAGTAGTTGCTGAACCATACCACATTGTTCCAGCAACAATAAAAGCTGCAAAAAAGACAGCAGCAATACTACTAGAAAGAACGGTTTCAATATTGCCCATACGTAATCCTTTGTATAGACGTTGAGGTGGACGGACACTAAGATGGAATAAACCTGCTAATATGCCTAATGTCCCTGCTGCAATATGATGAGAGGCTATTCCTCCTGGAACAAAAGGATCAAAACCTTCGACACCCCATGCCGGACTTATAGGCTGTACTTTTCCAGTTAGTCCATAAGGGTCGGATACCCAGATTCCGGGACCATACAAGCCTGTTACATGAAATGCGCCAAAACCAAAACAAGCCACTCCGGAAAGAAATAAATGAATTCCAAAAATCTTAGGCAAATCCAAAGAAGGTTTTCCTGTACGTTCATCAGAAAATATTTCTAGATCCCAATACACCCAATGCCAAATAGCTGCTAAAAAGCACAAACCAGAAAACACAATATGTGCTCCGGCCACACCTTCATAACTCCAAATACCCGGATCCGTTATAGTCCCTCCTGTAATACTCCAACCGCCCCATGAATTGGTTATTCCTAAACGAGTCATGAAAGGTATAACGAACATACCCTGTCTCCACATTGGATCAAGAACGGGATCAGAGGGATCAAAAACGGCTAATTCATATAGAGCCATCGAACCAGCCCAACCGGCAACCAGAGCTGTATGCATTATATGGACAGAAATCAACCGGCCGGGATCATTCAATACGACAGTATGAACACGATACCAAGGCAAACCCATGGAAATACCCCTTTACTCAAAGAAAAATGACACTATGTAACTTTATTGCATTAGAAAACACTGTGATTATGCAATGTACCCCTTTTGTTCAATGGATTATCTCGGAACAAGGATTCATATTTGTTCTATTTTGGTGGTAATAATAGAACAATTATGTTTGTAGGAACAAAGAGAAACAAATCTATTCTATATCCGATAAGTATCAATACGCAATGGGAAGTTGATACCATCTTGTATCCGTAAATACTTTGTTACTTGACGATTATTGCAAGGTTTTATTCCTAATAAATTTCCCTTAGTTATTCTATTCTGTCTTCATTTTAAACTAAACTTTTATGATCTATATATGTATAAAAAATATATATAATATAAAAAAACTCTAAAAAATACAGATAGCATAAAAAAAAATATATTTAAAATCTAAACATAACATGTTATATGAAGGTTGAGATTATCCAAATACTAAAATTCTTGATTTTAATTATATATTATATTATAATATATAATATTATAATTCTTTATTAGGTGTACATGAACAATTGATATCAAGGTTGAGATTATGCAGAGAAGAATTCTAGTATATGTACTAGTTACTAAGAATTCTATTATTTCTACTAGGAACCATAATAATTTGATATTATTTAAAAAAATTACATAAAGCTTATGCCTCTAGGTATACCAAAAGGTCATTTTTCTTTTATAGACCCTGACGGAGAAACGAACTCAACTTGGACGGAAATACAGAACTTTCTTTATGAAAAAAGGATACTTTTTATTTTCGAGGAAATTAAACCCAAAGTCACGTGTGAAATTACAGGTCTTCTACTATGTCTCAGTAACGAGAATGAGTACAAAGATTTTACTTTATTTATTAATTCTGCAGGCGGCAAGACAAGAGATGCTCTACCGATATACGACACGATGCAAGTAGTGGCACCTGCGGTACGTACAGTAGGTATCGGGGTAGCTGCTTCAATGGGAGCGCTTATACTGCTGGGAGGAGAAATGGGCAAACGGGCAGCATCCCCTAATTGTAGGATAAAGATTCATCTACCTGCTAGTGCTTTTTATACAACTGATTCTGATTCGAATTCTGATTCTGATTCGAATTCTGATTCGAATTCTGATTCGAATTCTGATACTGATAAGAAAAAAAAAGAAAAAGACCCAAAGAAGAAAAAGGAGCAAAGTCGTTCAGTGGAAGACTTTTCCGACGGGGTAGGGGAAATGTTGCGCTTGCGCGAAGAATTCGTAAAGATTTATGCAAAAAGAACACAAAAACCCATATCGGTTATAGAAAAAGATCTAGCTAGGGGTTTATTTATGTCATCAGAAGAAGCCAAAGCGTATGGAATTATTGATACGCTACATTACAAATTTGACTTTAAAAAGACAATTAAAAAGTAATTAATTTTATCTTATCACTGGGTTTATCTTAAGATTCTATTAACTAGAAATGCATTCGGTTAGGATTGATCTAAACCAGCTCATTATGTATATAATTCAGCATGCCAACTATTAAACAACTTATTAGAAACACAAGACAGCCAATCAGAAATGTCACGAAATCCCCCGCTCTTCGGGGATGTCCTCAGCGCCGAGGAATATGTACTAGGGTGTATGTGTGACTCGTTCAGATTATGACCTGGAACAAAAGCAAACGAAAATAAAAAATTTTTCCAGTATCAATGATCCATATGAATGAATAGGATAAAATGGAAAAACTCCAGTGACTCTCTAAAAAAAAAGATCTATTCATCTATTGTGTATGAAATTTGTGGTTTATATTAGTGTAAAGCCAAAAAAATTTCCCATTGGTAGCGTTAACGTTATCCATTTAGCGGGGAATCCCTTTAATTAAGAGAAAAAAAAGAATGTTCCCTTTATTTGTAAGTGTAAGAACGGACTATTAGGGTCAGCTATCCAGCTAACTTTCAAAATGAAATACCGTTACTGTATAGGTGAATCTAATTGTGAAAGATCCATTACTGGATAATTCATGGGTAGAGCCAAAAAAAGTTTGAACTGTACAAGTTATCAATAGATAGAAATGAAGTAAAAGTTAAAGGAGCTCCGGTGTATAGAGAGGACCTGACCGTTTAAGAAGGAACCATAGAAACGAAGGAACCCACTATATTCCTTTTTATTTATCTAGATAAAAATAGAATTTAAAATTTATATTTATTGACTTTTCTTTGATACATTAATAAAAATTTTTAGTTTTTGTCTTGTTTCAAGACGAAATGTCAAAAAAAAGGTGGTCAGGAAGGTTATAGCAGCAAAAGCCATTGGGATTTTTTTTTTATACATTGGAACAATCCGTTTTGTTATTAATAGCCCAGGAGGGTAGAAAAGAATAACTCAATGAAACAAAAAATCAATTAGTTATTAATCAAAGTTTCATTTATTCAATGACTAGAGTTACACGAGGATATATAGCTCGGAGACGTAGAACAAAAACGCGTTTCTTTGTATCAAACTTTCGAGGGGCTCATTCAAAACTTACTCGAACCATTGCTCAACAGACAATAAGAGCTTTATTTTCGTCTCATAGGGATAGAGGTAGGCAAAAGAGAGATTTTCGGCGTTTATGGATCACTCGGATAAACGCAGTAATTCGCGAAAACAGGGTATGCTATAATTATAGCAAATTTATAAATGATCTGTCCAATAGACAGTTGCTTCTTAATCGTAAATTACTTGCACAAATAGCTATATTAAATAGAAATTGTCTTTATATGATTTCAAATGAAATCATAAAAAAAGAAACTTGGAAAGAATGCCCCGAAAATGTTTAAATGAAATTCCCCGGAGTTTATTCTCCGGGAGTATATAGTCTGATAAAATACGATAAATAAATAAAAATCAACAAATCCATTGAAAATTAAAATATTTTTCCGCCTTTTTTTTTACGTTACGATAAAAAATCAGGAGTATCGGTTTTTTTATAATTTATAACAAAGCCACAATCCATATTTGAGTTCATATTCCTTTTTTGATTCAATTCCTTTTATCAATTTAATAAAGAAAAAGCATATTATTTTATTACTTTCATTTTTTATTTCTTTTTGGTTCTAAAACTAGAAGTTCTAGTAGTCGATTCAAATTGTTTCTCATTATTAAGAAAAGGTAACAACGATAAAATACGAGCTTGTTTTATAGCAATAGTAATTAATCGTTGTTGTTTCAAGGTTAATCTATTTACTCGCCTAGATAAAATTTTTCCTTGTTCACTAATAAATCGACTAATTAAACTCATGTTTCTATAATCAATTCGATCCCCCGGTTGGATTGGGGGCAAACGCCTACGAAAAGACTGCTTAGATTTAATAAAGGGTCTCTTGGATTTATCCATAGTTTGTTTAATTTTTGCCTTATACCAAAAATCCTACTTCGTATTGAAAATTTTTTTAGGTCCAGCCGAAATAGGATTAGGTTTGTTTATTTATCTTTATTTTTATAATATTATATATAATATATAATTTTAATAAAAAAAAAAAAATAGTAAATAATATATAATTATAATGAAAAAAGTTTTGTCCCCTTCATTGAATTAAAAAGAGGATAGCCAGACGTTCGGTTCGATCTTTTTTATTTCTTTATCTCTCCATGAATTGTATGTTTGTAACAATAGGGACAGAATTTTCTAAATTCTAACCTATTAGGTGTATTGTGTCGATTCTTTTGAGTAATATATCTGGAAACGCCCCTGGATTCCTTATTAACACTCTTTCGAACACAACTATTACATTCCAAAATAACTTTTACTCGGACATCTTTCTCCTTACCCATGAGCCTCCTTTTTATTTTTGGGATTTTAAATTCAAACAATTTTTTTCAACCCGAAGTGAAAAATAAAAAATATAGATGTTGCTAACTCAAAATACAATTAAAACGAGTTCATTGCAATCAATAGAGTAATAATAAAAAGTATATAAATTAAGAAATAGATAGTATGTAATCAAATTCAAAAAGTTTCTAACTATATTTCTACTCACAGTCTTTTTTAAAAGTATCGTGTCTAATACTCTTATGCTAAACCCACCTTGTTTTTTGTATCCCTCCTTTTAATTGCCCTTTGATTTTAAAATCAAAGGGCAATTAAAGAAAAAAGTAGATTTAACTTCACCACAACCTGAGTTCAGACTCGAAGGAAAAAAAGAAGAGGATATTAGTCACAGAAAATGGTTTCTTTCTCTAATCTTCATTACCCCGTTAGCGTTTTAATAACTAGAATGAAAAAAAAGGAAATGTCAACGCATCGGGGAAAAAGCGATTGATTTCTATTAATAGACCAGCTAAAGACCCAAACCATAGAGTACTTAGTACCGGTGCTACGGAAAGATATGTTTTTAGATCTCGCATTGAAAACCCTCCTTATTTAATTTTTTTAAAAGATAATACAGATTTAATCTATGAGCAGATGTATATATAGATAGTCAAGGATCACTTGGGTTTTTAAACGAAATGCACTAAGTAAAAAAAAAAAAATGGCAAAAAACAAGACATGGACTGGCAAGATAAATCCTGTAATTTTATGAAAAAAAATAAGGCTATGGAAAACAAGACAAGGATTCTTTAGAATTAGACTATTGGAACCGATTAAATTGAAAGGGATGTAGCGCAGCTTGGTAGCGCGTTTGTTTTGGGTACAAAATGTCACGGGTTCGAATCCTGTCATCCCTACCTAATTGCTTTTACTCTAAGAAGTAAGGAGGAATTTATTGAAATTGGACATATGGAATCTCTCGTTTTTTATGACACTCGATATAATCGATATCATATGCATACAGGGCGTAGATAGAGTTTTAGGTTACAAAAAAATCTATTATGATAAGAAAGCGCTCTTAGTTCAGTTCGGTAGAACGTGGGTCTCCAAAACCCGATGTCGTAGGTTCAAATCCTACAGAGCGTGATTCCATTCTTGTTTGAATTCATAAATTATAATTAGACTGAAAAAAATAAACAGGAATATAAAATTGACCCATTTTCTCGAATCCACGGGAGGTTAATAAAAAATTTTTAATCAAAAGTCCAACTGATCACCACGTCTGTATTGTAAATATGCAGTTACAAATAATCCCGCCAAAGTAATAGGAATTAGACCTAAAACGATTCCAAATAGAAAAACTTCAATCATTTCAATTCATTTGAAAAAAAAAAAATAATAATAAAAGTAATATCTATCCCTAAATATTAATTGGAATTACCCAGGAATCCCACTAACCAAAAAAGGTCAATTGCCAGTTATAAGTTATAAAAGAATCCGACGGAAAGATTTTGTGAATTGTTCATTCACTTAATTTCAAATAAGTCGTATCTTGTTCAGACCTATAAATAGAACGGAAGTTATAGTTAAAGCCGCTAGTAAAAAACCGAAATAACTAGTTAGAGTAGGCATGAAGGAACTAAATGGA